TCTTTATTTTATCCTTATTCGATACAAGATTCCCTTGGCTTTCGTGTTTTTCATGCTTAGAATTTCCTAATTCAAGACCTTTTTTTTTATAAGATGGATTAATATTTGGAATATTTGGATTTACATTGATATTTTTTATTTTTTCTTTGATTTTTATATTAATATTTAAAAAATTAAAAAAAAGTAATCGTGCTGAAATGATCCAGGGTTTAATCCTATATAAATTAAAAAGTAGCACAGATTCTGGTAAAAACCAAGGCTCTAGATTGAATATAGTGTTATTATAATAGATACTTTTCATACCCATGTAATCAAAAAATAAACTTTTTTTATTGCGTGATTTGATCTCTTTATGAATCGAAGGATAAATAATAGATTTGTTTTCCATTTTTATTAAATTCTTCATTCTATTAATTTCAGCATTAGTAGTTTGATTTATGCCAATATGTGTACTAGTCCATATCTCAATATCAATATGATTTATGAAATCAAAATTAAGAATTCTATAATCAAAATATTTTCTATCAAAATTCGTATTCCCATTCATATGATATCCTTTTTTTTTATAATCATTACTAGGTATACTTAAAAATAAAAATACATCGAAATTAAAATTTTTTAATTTATTGGAATAATATGGAATCTGTGAGTCCCTATTTCTTATTTCTAATACAGATTTAGAAATATTTAAATTGGAATAGCTTATGTATTTATATGATAATTTATCGTATCTGTAATGTTTTTTACTTTTGTTTTTGTACTTTTGGTCCATAAATGAATTAATTGCGGGGTCAATCCTGACATGAAATAATTGGTCTTTTGTAGATTTATATAAATCCGATTGGATTAATTCCTTATGTTGAATCCTACGATGACGGCGGATTCTATTTCGCCATTTTTTAGGTATTAATTGAGACCATTTTTTTTTAGATAAATCGTATTGATAATGACTTTTTAGCCAGTTTTTCCATTCACTCATTACATATTTATTTTTATTACGCTTTGTATATCTTGATTTTAAATCAAAAATCCTGTGTATCATAAAAGAGTCTTTTAATTTATCTTCAAAATTAAAAAAAGGATAGCTCCCTTGATATTGAAGTATAAGTCTAAAGTGATACTTATTAATTTTAAGTAATTGAGTTTGTGATAATTTGTAAAATACGTATGCTTGTGTCAGAGAAGATAAGTTCCAATAAGTATTGGAGTTTATCTTCCCATTATCAAGATTCTCAGTATTTGAAAACAGCTTTTTTATAGTAAAAAGCAAATTAATTTTATTTTTATTTGTTTCATCAATTACTTCTTTATAGACTCTTTTTGGATTTATTTCATCAATTACTTCTTCATATTCATCTGCTACTTCTTGTCCTTGATCTCGTTCGTTGTTGTAGGTGTAAATGTAAGCTTGTTCTTGTCCGTTCTTATAAATGTAAACGATTCTTTTGTAAATGCAAATGGATTTATAAAATTTTTTAATATTTTTATAAAGTTTATTAATCTTTTTATTAAAGGTTTTAAAAAAGGTTTTAAAGTTAAAGTTAACGATCTTATCTTTTGCTTCAAAGAGATTTTGTACATTTGCGTTTATTTTAGAAATGGTACATAGCAAGATATATATGTATATTTTTCTAATAAATGATTGGATAAAGTAGTTTGATTTACGCATTAATCGGTTTTTTGTACTTTGGAATATTTTTAAAATATGTTTATATGATTTCGATCTTTTATTATTAAATATTAGAGATATTAGAACTATTTCTTTTTTTTTCTTGTCTGTTTTGTTTATTTTTATTTTATTCCTTATCCTTATTTGGATTATTTTATCATAAAGATCTTTTGTTCTTTTTTCAATTAGTGAATCGTCGATCATAGGTAGAATCAAAGCGGACGATTCGCTAATAATTTTATTATGTATTTTAACATTGACATTCTTTTCGTTTTCGTTCGATTCATGTACTTTTTGTTTACTAAGTTCCAATAATAACATGGGATTTACTTTTTCCAGTCCTTTACTAATTAGTTTGATAACTATAATTACGACCCCTTTGACTTGTTCTTTTTTGATAAAGATAAAATCTTTTATCTTTCCCTTTAATAATTTTTCCTTTAAAAAGTTTAAAACTCGTAAAAAGTTCTTTTTAACCTTTCTACTTCTTTTGATAAGTTCCTTATAAATTGGGTTAAAAAAAGAAGGTCGTTTTCGGGGGGTACCGAAGGGAAGTTCCGCTTCCATTCCCCAAACTGTTAAAAAAACAAATTGTTTTTTTTTTTTATCTCTTTTTTTCATTGGATCTTTATGATGAGATCGTAGTGCCCTAGATTTTCGCCAAGGTTTTAGACAGAAAGGATATATAATCTTTATCTGAATACCTTCTGTTAACCAATCCTGGGGAAACTCTGTTTCTGATAATGGAATACCATCACGGGTGCATTTAATATATCTCTCCTTCTTCCATTCTTTCCAATCTTCGTACCACTCGGGCGATTGGAGTAACAAAATACGTAAAATATTTTTAGCTATTATAAATGAAGGGAATAGAATGTATTTTCTAATAAAAGATTGGGTTAATAAAAGCAATCCTCTAATGTGTTGAGCTTGAGCAGCTTCCCAAGCTTCTGCTACTTCTAGCCGAGCATCCGTCTGGTTTTTATACTTTTTATCTTTCTCCGTTTCCTCTACTGTCTTTTTATTTTCAAAATATGAAATTTTCAATTCCGATTCTCGTTCTCTCTCCATCCAATTTCTAAAAATCAAATTATTCATTTTATTGATATCAAAAAAATAGATTTTGTCTATACGATCCAAAAAAAGCGGAGAATGTACATTTACTTGAAATATGCCCCAAATAACTGTTTTACGCCTTTGAGAGCGCATGGATCCTTTGATTAGATTGCGACGAAAATCTGGTTGTTGAGAGTAATTTATCAAAGTCGCCTCTTCCATCTCCACAGTATCATCATTTAGATTAGTATTTTGACTACGAGAAATCAAATTTTTCTTCTGATCCGTATCATTATAAATTATAACATGGCTGGCTCTTCTTGAATAAATATCAGCATCTTCTCCTGTTGATTCTTCTTCATTTTCATTTTCTTCTGCTTCCTCCAATTCATCGGTTAATTTGTATGACCATCGAGAAACCTTTTTATGGATTTCTTGTATTCCAATAGATTTATTTTTCATTGTTCTTTGATCTTTTGTATGCGTTGTAATTACATCGAATACAAATTGTGTATGTGTATAAGTATAATTCAAATACGATTGACGGTATATTTCTAATGAATCCTTAATGATTAGATCATGAATCTTATTTATCCAAAAAGTTTCTGCAAAATATTCCGTATCTTTATCGGTATAAGTGATTAAACGATTAAGAATTGTCCTTGAATCTAATTTTTTTATCGTCCCTCGATATATCCCATTGAGTAAGGGATCATATGCTTTTGGCAAACATTTGTTTTTACTATCATCATCGCATAATCTGACTCTTTTGTCAAGTATATCCAGACTAGGAGTAGGATATCCCTCGGTTTTTTCTACAACTTTTATTCGGCTTCTCAATTCTTTGTTCAAATTGCACTTTTTTATTTCATTAAGATAAATCCAATAATTATAAGTATCTTCTTCATAAAGTTTATTTTTAATGTACAAACTTATGATTTTTCGTTCTAACATTTCCGAAAAAATCGATAAACTAGTCGGATATGTAAAAGATATTATTTGTTTCCCATCACTTAGACATGTATAAAAGCAAAATTGTGACATTTCATTGCGTAAAGCATTTTCAAATTGATCATTGTTTATATATCGTAATGGACGATACCATCGTCTATAATCAAAAAAAAAATTTACAAAAGTTTTTTCAAACCAAAAATTATCTTTCTCTTTTTTCAGTATTCCCCATTCCCAACCATCTTGATAGGAATACATATTAGAATCTTCGTAATCGTAAACAGGGCTATCTTGATAACGTGCTTCTTGGAAGTGAAATTCATCCTTTGTATTTTTTTTTTTCTTTCCATTAGCTCGGGTATCTCCCGTTTCATATAACTTGCCCAAATACTCCTTTTCTTCCAAAAAGCGGTAAGGCTTTTCTTCAGTGTTCTGTTCCTTTTTCTTATTTTCAAAAGTTTTTTCTACACCGCTTCCTTCATTTCTCTCTACCCCTTCTTTAGTTTCTGAGGTTTCTTTCTCTTTCAGTTTCTTAGCGAAAATTGGCAACGGCGCTCTACCTAAATAGTAGACACATGTGATAAATAAGAGAATACTAAAGATTCTAGACATATAATCTCTCAATTCTAGCAGACGATACCTATTCATCTTATATTTAAGAGAATTGTTCTGCTGTATCCAGAATAATACCAATTCAACCCATCTCATGAATAGAATGTAACCAATTAACCAACCAATAAAGCTGCTTATTAAAAATGCAATCTTGTTGTTACATCGAAACATATAAATGTTGACTAATCTGGCTAACGTGGAACTAGGTAAAATAAAATGGTTGAATAATGGAAAAATGAGATTATTCAGGAATACACATTGAATGTCAATATCGCGCATGGAATTTCTGATAGTTGACCCATAATAATCATAATCGATTTGTTGATTGTTACAAAAGAAATTAAATAAAAGATACGGTAGACCTAGGAATGTTATTGTATGAGGTCTATCCAATGCTAAATGCAAAGGCATATAATAGATTGATATGAACATCACGAGCTGCCCCACAATAAAACCGGTTGTTGCTGATACCTCCCTCTCGGTTCCTTCTTCCATAATCCGAGCCCTTAGAATGAATATATAAGAGGGCCCTATAGATAATGTAGTAAGAAATCCATAATATAGCCCTAGCGCAACGACAGAATTGATTATTTTTATCCATAAACTGAGTATCAAAGATTTTAAAATCATTAAAAATTACAAACCTCCTTATATTTATTATTTATTATTTATATTATATATTATTTATATTATATATATATATATTTTTATTTTTATATTTATATTATATTTTATATTATTTATATTATATTTTATATTATAATTATATATATTATATTATAATATTATTATATTATAATATTATATACTTAATATACTATTTTATATATATAATATATATATATACTAATACTTACTAATACTATCTAAAATACTATCTAATTACTATCTAATACTATTTTTTATATTTTATTTTATTTATTATTTATATTTATATAAATATAATTCTAATTATATATTGTTATATTTTATATTTTGTTTATTTTGTTTTATTATTTTATAAATTATTTATATATTAATTATAATATAATTAATATAATAATTTCTAATTTCAATTTTATAATTTTAAATACAATAAATACAATATAATAACTTAAATATTAAATCTTAGATATTAGATAAACAATTAAACAATATAAATATACATATAAATATACAATATAATATAATAAAAATATAATTATATTTTATATTTATTTTTATTATTATAAATTATTTTATTTTATTATATATAAATATAAATTATTTGCTATTCCTTATGTACTCTTATACATTTTATATCTTTATTATTTATTTATGTTATTGTTGTTATTGTTATTTATGTCAACTGTATGAAATTGAAATTAATGGAATTGGATGATATAGTAGATGGAATACAATAAAATATAATAAAAATAAAAATGAAACAGAACTCCCTATGAAAATAGGCGCAGAACGTAGTAACTACGAAGAATACGAAAGTTCTTGGAGCGGTAGTGGCGAAAGAAGCTTAGGGCTCATGGTTTATAAGGGAAAGGGATTTCAAAAGGGATTTCATTCAACTCCCGTCGTTCCTCAGTAGCTCAGCGGTAGAGCGATTGGCTGTTAACTAAAAGGTCGTAGGTTCGAATCCTACCTGGGGATATTCCCTTAAACTCTTCGTTATTAATTAATTTAAAATGATAGGGGGATCGCTTTTACCGTTAGGAGTGGGTCATTAGGAGTAGATCATTCATTCTCTTTTTATATTTATTCTATCTCTACAAAGATTAAAGATTCGCCATCAATTTCTCGGCATATCATATATCCATATAATCCTTTGCAAAAATGGCTATCAGCAGTGAATCAAGAGTGCAATTCCCTAGAGGCGAGACCATAATTATGGAGATAAAACATAAAAAACAATAACGAGAAACACATTTACGCTACTCATACTTGTCTTGTGCTTGCTCTGCTATTTTATCTAGCCCGTCTGGAGAAGAGTTACGGGGAGTTAAATGTTGGGCCATTCCACTTCTACAATAACCATACCCAGGCTCGAGAGCTTTCCGACCACCCGATCCTGCCCCATTTTCTTACCCCACGGCACGGTTTGTAGCTACGTGCTCTAATACTCTGAGCTACAGGCTCCTTTCCATAATATACAATATACACCGGATTCGCTCCCAGGAGTACTCTAACCCAAAACCTTTCCCCTCCTTATCCGTTTCTGAATAATATAAAGACGCCTTGCCTTTCTTCAAAGAACGGAACGATGCATTACGAGGCATGAAGCGGGATAGAATCAATGCTATACTTGGAATAAGGCAGCTCTTTCATTTTTTATTTAATAAAATTTATGATGATGAAAGATGATTTTAAAATAAAAAAAAGTAAACAAAATAAACTATTATAAACTATTATAAACTATTATCTATTATACTAATTATAATCATACTATTATACTAATATACTAATTATAATCATACTATATACTATACTATATACTATTATCGCACTATATTATATTATTTATATATTTTATTATTTATATATTTATATTATATAATTTTATAATTTATAATTATATATTTTTTATCGCTTTTATTATTTCTATATTATTATATATATTTCTATATTATTATATATATTATTATAATTAGACTATATTAGATATTAGATTATATGCTATAACTATAAATATAAATATTATAATAAATAATAAATATAATAAATAATAATAAATATATTATTATAATATAATTATAGTAATAGTATATTATTAAATATATTATTATATATAATTATATATTAATATATATTAAAAATAATTCAATTAAATATAAATATAAAAATAATTCAATTAAATATAAATAATTAAATTAAAAAATTAAATTAAATATATAAATATAGTAAAATATAGAAATTAAAATAGTATAAGTATATTAAATATATTAAATTAAATATATTAAATATAGTATATAGTATATAATGTAGTATATTTAAATATTAAGAAATTAATAATTAATAATATTAAATATTAATTAAATATTAAATATAGTAATAGTATATAATTATATAATATAAATAAATAATAAAAATAAGGGGTGTTAAGCTTTTTAAAAATTCTGGCATCGAGCTATTTTTCCACAGGATCCCTCCTATAGTATTGTCACCGCAATAGAGTTTAACCACCAAGTTCGGGATGGATTGGTGTGGTTCCTCTATGCCTAGGACACCAGAATATCGAACAG